TTATATAAGGTATAGCTATGAAAAGAGGAAGAAGGCGAGCTACAAGAAAAATGCCTGCTGCTACCATAGTAGCAGCATGTATAAGAGCCGAAATAGGAGTGGGTCCTTCCATGGCATCAGGTAACCATACGTGAAGAGGAAATTGCGCGGATTTTGCAACTGCACCAAGAAATAATAAAGAAGCACATAAAGTAGCAAATAAGGAATTGATCCCATTATTATGGATTAAGTTATTAGTGATTTCGAACAAATCGCGAAATTCGAAACTACCAGTTATCCAATAAAAACCTAAGATTCCTAATAATAAACCAAAATCCCCTACACGATTAGTTATAAAAGCTTTTTGACAAGCACTTGCTGCAGTTGGTCGTGTGAACCAAAACCCGATTAATAAATACGAACACATTCCCACAAGTTCCCAAAAAATATAAATTTGTAGCAAATTGGAACTAGTAACCAATCCCAACATAGAAGTATTGAAAAAACTCATATAAGCAAAAAATCTCAAATATCCTTGATCGTGAGACATATAATTGTCACTATAAATAAGAACCAAGATTCCAACCGTAGTAATTAATATTGACATAATAGAAGTAAGTGGATCAATCAAGTGTCCGAACTCTAAGGAAAGATCATTATTGATGGTCCAAGACCATATATATTGATATATAAAACTTCCATTTATTTGTTGAATAGACAAATTGGCCGAAAATACCATAGCTATACTTAAGAGTAAAATACTAGTAAAAGCCCACATGCGACGAATTTTTTTTGTTGCTGTCGGAATAAGTAAAAGTCCAACTCCTATTGACATAGTAACAGGAAGTGGGAGAAAAGGTATTATCCATGCATATTGATATGTATGTTCCATAAGAAAAGAAATGCCACTTTTTTTCTTACAATTGATAATTGTTTCCGATTCACCAATTCTTATCTCTTTCGAAAAAAAATAATAAAATAAATCACCAAAAAAGATATGAAAAAAATCAATCAAGAAATTAATTCTGAATTATTCTTATTTTTTTCTTTGCTATTTGAAATATTCAAAAACTTACAATTGGTTGGTCAAACAAAACAAATAATCTGACCAAATAACTAGGTAAAGGTTTTATTAACTAAGGAATAATTTTTAGTAAAATACAGAATATGTAGTGCTATATTTTATAATTTTGGTAATTTATAAACATATTATATACTCTAGTAAATCTAGTAAGAAAAAAGAGTTAGACCAAAAAAAGATTTAGTTTTTATAATTTCTTTTTTTTTAGAGTGGAATAATTACCTAACTTGTTATGTAATTAATTGATTGGATTCCAATTCTATAAGGAAAACTTCTCGTTCTCGGAAATCTTATGATACTCCTGACTTCGTATAGAACTTAAATAAAAAAAGATTAATGTTACCTAAGTAATGGAATGTCTTGTTTAACAGATCAACGACTAGTTTAGTCGTTTAGTTCGAAATCTAATTTTCATTATGGACATAACACTCTAAACTTAATTTATTTTTCTTTTCTCCTATTTTGTTCCTTTGTATATATTATATTTATATATCTATATGTTATTATATATCGATATGTAATGTGTTATGTCCACGTAACGTATATATCATGTATACATGTATACATAAAGATATTTGTATTATCTATTTGTATGTTAAGGTAATTGTATGTTAAGGTAAAAAAATGTATATTAAATAAAAAGTATATATTTAAATAAAAAGTATATATAAAAAAAAATTATCGACATACTAGCGACATACATAGAATAAGTATAGATAATAACTAAAAATAAGATCTAGTTTGAACAATACATGTCTTTCACATACAACGATAAACATAAGTAACCCTTTTTTTTGAATGGCAGTTCCAAAAAAACGTACTTCTATGTCAAAAAAACGTATTCGTAGAAATATTTGGAAGAAAAAAGGATTTTTAGCTGCAGGAAAAGCTTTTTCTTTAGCGAAATCGGTTTCCACTGGGCATTCAAAAAGTTTTTTTGTGCGACAAACAAATAATAAAGTCTCAGAATAATGTCAATTGACATAGCCCAAAAACCTCATCTTAAAAAAGATGAATAATTTGCATTAACTAATATGTTTTTTTCTATTAAATTCCTCAATATTAGTTAGAACGAACTACGGTGATATATCGAATAAGAATTTTTGTATACTGGGTTCTAAGTAGTTTTTTCCTATCAATGTACTTTTCACAATAGAAAAATAGAAAAATATTTTTTATTCTATTGTGAAAAGTACAGTATAATTGCAATAGAGATTCAAACTTTTTTCTTCTATGCCTATGCAAAAACTTAATTGTTTTGGTAAATCTTATAATATATTCGATTTTCTAAATTATATGATCTGCTTCAATGACGAGTATTAGTACTTTAACTTTTTAATTATACTAAGCTAAGGTCTGGAAATCAGTAGAAAAATAAAAAATTGTTTGTATTTAGTGCGGAAATTGTGATAGATATGAAATCCTAGTTATTTTATTTTGTTCATTGAACAATCCATTTTTTTCTTTTGAGTCCCTGAAATCCAGCTAAATGAAAAACAAATCATCAAAAACAAGAAAAAATGGAAAAAACTACAATTCTTAGTTTTATACCTTAACAGGAAAAAATTTTGGAGTTCCAGCTGTTTCTTGAGAATTGAGTTTCTAGTACGTGAAAGTTTATTGTTAAAAAACTCACAACGATAATAACTAAAGTGAAGATTCAAATATGAATTTATATGATTCTTTATTTATCGATTCGAATGTTTCCTGAACTATATGGAATCCTGGAATCTCGACGATTAAATATGAATTGACTATTATTATTTCAAGTAAGCCGCCATGGTGAAATCGGTAGACACGCTGCTCTTAGGAAGCAGTGCTAAAGCATCTCGGTTCGAGTCCGAGTGGCGGCATTCTCTAAAAGAAAAGAGATATAATGGAGCCTAAAATGTATTCAATTCCCGATTTCCAATTCTGTAATGGAACTTTATTTTATGATATTTGCTACTTTTGAACATATATTAAGTCATATTTCTTTTTCGATCATTTTAATAGTGATTCCGATTCATTTGATGACCTTATTAGTCCACGAAATTATCGGATTACGTGATTCGGCAGAAAGGGGGATGATAGCTACTTTTTTCTCAATAACAGGATTATTAGTTTCGCGTTGGATTTATTCGGGACATTTTCCGTTAAGTAATTTATACGAGTCAGTTATCTTCCTTTCATGTAGTTTCTCCATTATTCATATGATTCCAAAAATACGGAACCATAAAAATTTTTTAAGCACAATAACTGCACCAAGTACCATTTTTACTCAAGGTTTTGCCACGTCGGGTCTTTTAACTGAAATGCATCAATCCGCAATATTAGTACCTGCTCTACAATCTCAGTGGTTAATGATGCATGTAAGTATGATGTTATTGAGCTATGCAGCTCTTTTATGTGGATCGTTATTATCAGTCGCTCTTCTAGTCATTACATTTCGAAAAAACACCAATATTTTTTGTAAAAGCAATAATTTCTTCATTAAGTCATTTTTTTGGGGGGAGATTGCATATTTGAATGAAAAAAGAAGTGTTTTAAAAAATACTTCGTTTCCTGCATTTCTAAATTATTACAAATATCAATTAACTGAACGTTTGGATTATTGGAGTTATCGTGTCATTAGTCTAGGATTTACCTTTTTAACCATAGGTATTCTTTGTGGAGCAGTATGGGCTAATGAGGCATGGGGGTCCTATTGGAATTGGGACCCCAAGGAAACTTGGGCATTTATTACGTGGACCATATTCGCGATTTATTTACATACTAGAACAAATCAAAATTGGAAAGGCACGAATTCGGCACTTGTGGCTTCTATAGGATTTCTTATAATTTGGATATGCTATTTTGGTATCAATTTATTAGGAATAGGTCTACATAGTTATGGTTCATTCACATTAACATCTAATTGAATAAAGTACATGAAGAATACATAAGATAAAAACATCGTTCCATATATAAGGAAAGGTTCTTTTTATGACTTTTCGAGAACCATTTGAATCACGAAATCATTCACATGGTTCTCGAAAAGTAGAGATACATCTAATTACAATTCGTATTCACTTTATTTTGCGTTTTCATTATACAGTACAGCGAACTAGTTGAAATATTTTAAAACTAAAGAATTATAAGACTTTCTATCTCATTAATGAAAAACTATCTATGATAATAATAGGATAGGATAGCTTGTACCCTATCAACTGATAACGAGAGAACGAAATCCGGATAAATACCAATCCCTATTACGGGTAAAAAGATACAGATTGAAAGAAATAGTTCTCGTGGTCCAGAATCTAAAAAATTCGAGTTTGGAACATTAAAAAACTTGTATCCATAGAACATCTGACGTAACATCGATAATAAATAAATAGGAGTTAATATCATTCCAATTGCCATTACAAATGTAATTAGCATTTTGGGCATTAAAAGATATTTTGGACTAGTAATTAGGCCAAAAAATACTACTAATTCTGCAACAAAACCACTCATTCCTGGTAATGCAAGCGAAGCCATTGAGAAGCTACTGAACATGGTAAATATTTTTGGCATTGGGATCGATATACCGCCCATTTCTTCGAGATAAACAAGACGCATTCTATCACAACTCGTTCCCGCCAAGAAAAAAAGCGCAGCACCAATAAATCCATGAGAGAGCATTTGTAAAATGGCTCCATTGAGCCCCATGTCGGTTATAGAACTAAGTCCTATAATTATGAAACCCATATGAGATACAGAGGAATAGGCTATTCTCTTTTTTAAATTGCGTTGACCCAGAGAAGTTGAAGCTGCATAGATTATTTGTATTGTTCCTATTATCACCAACCAGGGAGAAAATAGAGAATGAGCATGGGGTAATAATTCCATATTGATACGAATCAATCCATATGCTCCCATTTTTAATAAGATTCCAGCTAAAAGCATACATGTACTGTAATGTGCTTCTCCATGGGTATCCGGTAACCATGTATGTAGGGGTATAATTGGTAATTTGACAGCATAAGCAATAAGGAAGCCAAAATAAAATATTATTTCTAATGCCACAGGATATGATTGATTAATTAATCTTTCAAAATCTAATGTTGGTTCATTGGAACCATATAAACCCATACCTAGAACACCTATTAAGAAAAAAATGGAACCCCCCGCAGTGTACAAAATAAACTTAGTAGCCGAGTATAGACGTTTTTTTCCTCCCCACATGGATAAAAGTAAGTAAACAGGAATTAATTCGAACTCCCACATGATGAAAAAAAGTAAAAGATCTCGAGAAGCAAATAATCCTATTTGACCGCTGTACATTGCTAGCATCAGAAAATGGAACAACCGCGAATTTCGAGTAATTGGCCAAGCCGCTAAAGTTGCTAAAGTAGTGATAAATCCTGTCAGTAAAATGGGTCCTATGGAAATTCCATCGATTCCCAGTCTCCAGTGGAAATCAAAAACATCTATCCATTTATAATCTTCTTTCAATTGGATTAATGGATCATCCAATTGGAAATGATAACAGAATGCGTAAGTCGTTAGAAGGAGTTCTAATAAGCATATACATATAGTATACCACCTAAACATCTTATTCCCTCTATGAGGGAATAAGAAAATTGCGGAACCCGCAAATATCGGCAAAACAACTAGTATTGTTAACCAAGGAAAATCACTCGTGATAAAGACAAGATACGTTTTGACCAGAAAAACCCGTGCTCGAAATTATCAATTTTCTCGAGTACGGGCTTTTGTCGGTAAAGAGGAATCAAATGATTCAAGTAGAGTTTTTTATAACGTATCAATAAGATAGGGCCATACTGCGAGTTGTTTCAGGTCCTAAATAAACACGAACACTCAAAAAATCTGTTGGGCAGGCGGATTCGCATCTCTTACAACCTACACAGTCCTCGGTTCTTGGCGCGGAAGCAATTTGCTTGGCTTTACATCCGTCCCAAGGTATCATTTCCAATACATCTGTGGGGCAAGCTCGTACACATTGAGTACACCCTATACATGTATCATAAATTTTTACTGAATGTGACATTGAATCTAGAAATTTTCGTTTTTAACATAAAAAATTTTCGATCTGGTGCAATTACAAATTCAACTTACATAGTAACTGATTCATTAATAATAAATGAATCATATGTATATTGTAGACACCAGACGAAGCAGTGGTTTATCAAAATTTTAACAATCAATAGATTTCTTAATCTAATCTGTTTATGAGAAAAGGCCAAGAGACTTTGATTTGCGTTTCACCAATCATGATCATACGAGTTGCATATATTGAATTTAAATTGGTCAACAAGTTGGTCATCCTTATTTCAATATTCATATTTATTTCAATATGAATATAATATATTCAATTCAAGAACTTAAATAAAAATTATATATTAAATAAAAAAAATATAAATATATTATATATAATAATATATTATTATATATTAAATTATTATATATTAATATTAATTTAATTTATTATATATATATACGATTATATGATATCAAAATATCTGATATTCAATTTTCATTATTTAATAAATTAAATGAATTTATATTTATTTATAGTTATTAATTTATTTATTTCTTAATTATTGAATTTGATATTATATATATATTTTCATTTTTTATATTATTTTATATATTATTTGATATATATATATATATATTAGATATCGTTAACTTTGATTTTAGTTAACTTTTATTTTTATTTATTTGATTTTAGATAGTTAACTTAGTTATCTATTAGATAGTTAACTTAGTTATCTATATTTATCTAAATATCAAAATTTCTATCTCAATTTCGAGAGTATTCGAAATTGAGATAGTATTTCAAATATGATTTTTATTATGTGCTTCTCTTTATATGATTATTATATATAATTGATTCTGACTAATTATTCAACAAATTCGATTGATTGATACGAGTTGATTTTCTGTTACGATGGATTGACGAAACAATAGCTAGTCCAATAGCTGCTTCAGCAGCTGCAATGGCTATAATAAAGATTGAGAAAATATCTCCTTTTAATTGGCGACTATCAAATATATCAGAAAATGTTACGAGATTTATATTAACCGAATTTAGTATAAGCTCAAGACACATAAGTGCTCTAACCATGTTTCGACTTGTGATCAATCCATAGATACCGATAGAAAATAAATAGACACTTAAAAAAAGTACATGCTCAAACATCATTGATTAACTCCTTATCAATACCAATTCATTTCAATATGAAAAACAAGTCAACCGATTCAATTAATTAAAATTGAATAATTACACAACAAAATTAAAGTATTGGCGGTAGAGAGATTTAACTAAAAAGTGCGATTTTATTTTTTCGATTCAAAAATGGAATTCTAAGAATTTTACGTTATTCAAAGTATTTATTATTGCCGAGCCATAGTAATTGCACCTATCAAAGAAACTAAAAGAATTATAGAAATCAGTTCAAACGGAAGATAAAAATCTGTTGATAAATGAATGCCAATTTGTTGAACATTATTTATTAGGTCCTGTTCAATAATCTGGTTTGATCTTGTAGTCCAAATAATTCCGTACCATGACGTATCTGGGATAGTAGTAATTAGTGAAAAAAGAATAGTTATACAAATTAGGGAAGTGCCCCCATCTCCAATGGTCCAAAGATCGGAATCAGTGGAATATTCTGAACCATTCATGAACATTACAGCAAATATGATCAAAACATTTATGGCTCCTACATAAATAAGGAGCTGTGCGGCAGCTACAAAATCGGAGTTCGATGAAATATAGAATAAGGATATACAAACAAGAACCAACCCCAATGAAAAGGCAGAATAAATTGGATTGGTAAGTAATACTACCCCTAGACCCCCTAATACAAGAACTAAGCCCAAAAATACCACAAGAATATCATGTATTGGTCCAGGTAAATCCATTATATATAAAATAGCAAATAAATAACTTGAAATATTTCATGACCTTACTAAATGGTCCAGGAAAGGAAAAGGGGTTACCCGATTTTTTTGTGTATAGAATATTGTATACGATACATTTATAATTTATAATTGAATTCCATTTTATATGGATTAATGTAGATATACATAAAATTATAGGGCCAATCCCGGATTTTTATTTTCTACGAAAGAAAAAAGAAAAGAATATTTGTAATAATAGTTTAAATTGTATCTTTCGAAATCATCAAATCACAAAAAATGGATTCTCAGTTTAAATCAAACAGTCATTCTCAGCAATCACTAGTTATTAGTTTTTATTTGTAATTACTGACTAACCAAAATCAAAAACTTGGATCCTTTATTTTATATAAAAACCAAATCTTAGTAATTGGTAATCGTTCTTGAATCAAAAGGTTTATCCTTGTCTATTTTGCTTTGAGTCGAATTTATAACTGTTTGAATTGTGTAATCTCCAATTATTGAAATTGGTAATCGACCCAAAGAAATTTGATTATAATTCAATTCGTGACGATCATAAGTCGAAAGTTCATATTCTTCGGTCATTGATAAACAATTTGTTGGACAATACTCGACACAGTTACCACAAAAAATACAAACTCCGAAATCAATACTATAATTGAGCAATTGTTTCTTTTTAATATCTTTTTCAAATCTCCAATCTACAACGGGTAAATCTATCGGGCATACACGAACACATACTTCACAAGCAATACATTTATCAAATTCAAAGTGGATTCGACCCCGGAAACGTTCTGATGTGATTGATTTTTCATAAGGATATTGAATAGTTACAGGTAAACGATTTGTGTGGGATAAGGTAATTATGAAACTTTGACCAATGTACCTTGCAGCTCGTATTGTTTGTTGACCATAATTCATGAACCCAGTTACCATAGGGAACATATTGTAGATATCCCTGAATAAATTGATGTTTCTTTCTCTTGTTTGAGAGAGGTTAGGACTCTAAAAGGTTGTTAGCTTATTCTGTTATTTATAGTGAAACAAGTTGGGAAGAAGTTGTTAATAACAGATTACCGAGAGAAATTGGTAAAAGAAATTTCCATCCAAGATTTAATAATTGGTCCATTCTCATCCTAGGCAAAGTCCATCTTGTTGTGATAGAAATGAAGAGAAACAAATAAGCTTTAGCTAATGTAATAAAGATACCAATTGTCATTCCAAAAATGCCTGCTAGTTTATTTATTCCGAAAAGCTCAGGAATGGATATGTACGGAATAGATAAATTCCACCCACCTAAGTAAAGAACTGTTACAAATAATGAAGAAACTAATAAATTTAGGTAAGAAGCAAGATAAAATAAACCATATTTTATACCCGAATATTCGGTTTGATAACCTGCTACTAATTCCTCCTCTGCTTCTGGTAAATCAAAAGGCAATCTCTCACATTCGGCTAGAGAAGAAATTATAAAAACAATAAACCCTATAGGCTGACGCCAAAGATTCCATCCCCAAAAACCATATTTTGACTGTGCTTCAACTATATCAACTGTACTTGAACTGTTAGATAATCATAGTCGATAATAACATCACTGTTTCCATCGCTATTCCAAAACCGTACGTGAGACCTCAGCTTCATACGGCTCCTCTATGGCCACAAAAAATGTAAGGACTGGTTCGTTATTATCGTCATCTTTGTTTGGGGGTAGGGTAGATAGAATAAAGATACATTGGAAAGTCCTAAATTAGACCAATGGAATTCTGTCTGCTAGAATAAGAAAAAAAGGGAGCTTCCGAATTGATCTCATCCTTTATAATGAAAATTTTTATTTGTTGGGTAATAACTTAATCTTTCAATAAAATACTTATTATATCAATTAATAAATGGAAAGAAGTAGGCATTTAATTAGTTCACGAATCATGATAATAATTCCATATGTCTGAATATGGCTGAGTGAAAGAAAGAATAAATAAAGATTGTTTTTTTATTATTTATTCAAATATTGCATTCCATTTCTGTTTTCCTATTCTTCTGTCTCAGAGGAGGGTGCTTAAAAAAAATTAAAGGATTAATTCGTTTTTGATAGTTATTTCTTTAAACAGTGAATAGGAGCATACTCTAGATCGGAATCATAGGGAAGTACTACTTGATCATTTCTACCAATTTCAAGTCCTTATTATATTATGATTCTATTTATGCATAAATACCTCTTTTTTGATACCTTGCATTATCTCCATTACTAATCCTTTGCGTACCTTGGTGTTCCTAACCGCCCACTGACTTTTGATTGATCCCTAGTATAGTACTACATACGAGAAAAGAAAGTAGTAGAAACTCTATACAGTTGATCTTTTGTTTGTGCCCGCTTCAAGATATGATGACTAATCCAAAAATATCAATCTTGGGGTAAACAGTTTACACTGTTTATGTTTACTTCAACTTTATTCTTGTACATAGGAAATGAGATTTTTTCTTCTTACTTTACTACAAACTTATAAGCTGTTTTATTTCACTCATATAACTATCTGGTTTAACTCAGCAACCCGAATGCTGAATAGAAAAATGCAAATTTCTATTCAATACATTGAACCTCTTTCGTTTTTCTTTTATTTCGATTTTATTTCCAGAAGAGAGGTAAAAGTTCATATTACAACGAATCACACGTAGAGATATTGATAACACACATAGAGTTAATGGTATTTCATAACTAATAGATTGAGCAGCAGCTCGTAGACCACCTGAAAAAGAATATTTATTATTCGACCCATATCCTGACATAAGAAGGCCAATAGGAGCAATACTAGAAATGGCGATCCATAAAAAAACACCTATACTGAGATCAGCTAAAACAAGACGATATCCAAAAGGAATTACTAAATAACTTAGTAGAATTGATATGACCGCTATAGACGGTCCGACACTAAACAAACGAATATCTCCTCGAGATGGGAGAAGATCCTCTTTAAAAAGTAGTTTAGTCCCATCTGCTAGAGCTTGAAGAATTCCCAACGGGCCAGCATATTCAGGCCCAATACGTTGTTGTATTGCTGCAGATATTTCTCTTTCTAACCACACAATTACTAGTACTCCTATTGTGATTCCCAATATAAGAGTCAAAATGGGTACAATCCATATCAGTCCGTAGATTTCTTTTAAAAATTCCGATGTAGAAAAAGAATTGATAGTTTGTACTTCTGTTGTATCAATTATCATTTCAACGATCAACTTCTCCCATAATGATATCTATACTACCTAATATCGTCATGATATCAGCCAATTTCATTCTTTTAACTAGCTGAGGAAGAATTTGCAAATTAATAAAACCGGGTGGACGAATTTTCCATCTCCAAGGGAAAACGCTATTATCTCCTATCAAATAAATTCCTAATTCTCCTTTTGGTGCTTCCACTCTTACATAAAGTTCTTGTTTCGACAATTCAAAATTGGGTGAAGGTTTTTTACTAATAAATCTATATTCAAAATCATTCCATTCGGAATTCTTTGCTCTAGCAAAGCGTCGGACTTCTAAATTCTCATAGGGTCCTCCAGGAATTCCTTCTAGAGCCTGCTGAATAATTTTTATGGATTCTCTCATTTCGCCGATTCGTACTAAATAACGAGCTAATGAATCTCCTTCTTTTTGCCATTGGACTTCCCAATCGAATTCATTGTAACACTCATAATAATCAATTTTACGAAGATCCCATGGAATTCCAGAAGCTCGTAACATCGGTCCTGATAAACCCCAATTTACTGCTTCTTCTCTACCAATAATGCCCACTCCTTCAACCCGTTCCAAAAAAATGGGATTCAATGTAATAAGTTTTTCATATTCAACAACTCCTGTTAAAGAATAATCGCAGAAATCTAAACATTTATCTATCCATCCATAAGGTAGATCAGCAGCTACTCCTCCGATGCGGAAATAATTATGCATCATTCGCATACCTGTGGCGGCTTCAAATAGATCATATAGCACTTCTCTTTCTCTGAAAATATAGAAAAAAGGAGTTTGTGCACCAATATCCGCCATAAAAGGTCCAAGCCATAACAAATGAGAAGCTATACGGCTCAATTCCAGCATAATCACTCTGATGTAGCTGGCTCTTTGAGGTACTTGAACATTTTCCAATTGTTCTGGTGCATTTACGGTTATTGCCTCTGTGAACATAGTAGCTAAATAATCCCACCGTGTGACATAAGGTAGATATTGTATAATTGTTCGGTTTTCCGCTATTTTTTCCATTCCTCTGTGTAAATAGCCCAATATAGGTTCACAGTCAATAACATCTTCACCATCAAGAGTAACGATCAGTCGAAGAACACCATGCATTGATGGGTGCTGAGGACCCATATTGACTATCATGAGATCTTTTCTTGTAACTGGTACAGTCATATCTTTTTTTTCCTTAATTCATTATTCCATGAATTCCTCAAAATGAGACTCATCAAAATGAAAAATTGACTACTACTAAAAAATTCAAACGATTAAATTAACGAGTTTTTGGCTCTCGAATATCCAACTGACCAATTAATTTCTTATAACGTACTCTATTTTTCTTTGACAAATAAGCTAATAACCGTTGTCGTTTTCCCAGAATTTTTCGTAGACCCCTTTGCGATAAAAAATCTTTTTTGTGCAATTCCAAATGTGAAGTAAGTCTCCGTATCTTATTGGTAAAACTGAATACTTGAAATTCAACGGAACCCTTGTTCTTGTTTTCGTCTTTTTCTTCTTGTGGAATGATTGAAATGAATGAATTTTTGACCATAAAAAAATTATTCTCTTTTTTTCTTTCTTTTTCATGGATTTTTACGATCAGGAAAAATAAAAATAATAATTATATGTCAGTTATTTTAATCTAGTATAGCAAAAGTTGGATTTATTCATGATTTATTCATATATTACTTTTTTATTTTATCCAAATCAAATTTTAAATTTGATTTGGATAGAAAGGGATAATACTTTTCTACATTAAGGAAATCAAAAATTCCTTTCTATCTAAAAAGATTGTACTGATTTATTTATTCCTATATCCAATTGAATTGATATACCATTAAATCAGTATCATTTACCGAAATATAATCTAATATAGCATATGCGTATATCTTTCGGTTTTCGTATACTGAAAATGTCATGCGATTCACGGGATATAGATATACAGATATGATATCGAAAATATACAATTAAGTAATTCTAAATCGTGGATACATATGTATCCTTGACATACTGAAACGACTGCCATTATTGGTATCAAACCAATAACGATTCATACAAGCTAAATCTTCTAATCGGTAATTGGGCCAAAGATAAAATTTGCATTTAATGAATTTTTTTACATCCGTATTAAGATACTTGTCCTCATTCAAAAATTTTCCAGAGTTTCTTATGTTGTTTTCATTGCAAAATAATGGATTTCTATCCGTACCATTCCAATTACAAGAATTGAGACAAATTAAAATTCTCAATTCTCTACGGCGTCTAGGAGATATAATATGTTCAGGAACAAAGAAATCATAATAATTTTTGTCTCCATTTACAACCATATTGCCATATCGTGTATTGGATTTATCAAAATAATTTGTATCAACATATTTGTCTTTTATGCATTTTCTATTAGTTTGAGTTTGGTACTTATTCTTCTCGACCAACGAAATACTTATTGTTTGATAGATAATGGATTTTCCATCCCTTTTTATAGATAGACGAATTGGTTCGATAATTAATATTCCTTTTTTTATCAATTGTGTAAGAGCTAGATCTTTCTGAAGCAGCATTACATCCAGATGCATCTCTCCTCTTTGAATCGAGGATATAGCAATTTCCTTTGGATTTAGCAGTCTAAGTAAGAGACAATATACCTTGATATTATTGATCATTCTTTGATCCAAGGAGTCATCCCATCTTAATTGAAAAAGGAAATATTTTTTCAGGAAAAAATCTAGTTCCGCTTCCTTGCTTTTCTTTGATTGTTTTTTCTTTTTACCTTTTTTAATGTCTGATCTCGCGTAATCTTCTTCTATATATTTTTTTTTGTTTTCTTTTCGTAGATCGGCTCCAAGATTTACTTGGGCCTCTTGTTCGTTTTTTTGTTGGTTGGAATTTTCCAATTTAAGATATTTTTTTTTATTTACGTTGATGTTTTTACTTTGACGTTTATTTTCATAAATAGAAAAATTGAAAAGAAGTAATTTTATTGGTATAATCCATGGTTTAATCTTATATGTATCAAAAAGTAGCACAAATTCTGGGAAGAACCAAGGTTCTAGATTTGCTACGGTACGATAAACTCTTTCTTGATTCATTCCCATCCAATCAAAAAAGTGTTTTTTTTTATTGGATTGATTGATTTCGTGATCAATCGTAAGAGAAAAAATCTCTTTATTTTTCACTTTATTTTTAATTTTTTTGTAAGTCTTAGTATTTTTCGCAATTTTGGTACAGATATGTGTATTGACCCAGGTCTCAATATCAATATTTTTTCTAAGACAAAAACAGAGAATTCTACAATCAAAATATTTTCTATCTAGATTTTTATGTGTATCAATAATATATCCTTCTTCTCGATAATCACTAATTGCTATACTTACCAATACATAAAATGATTCGGGTTTTAGTGTATTGAAATTATATGGAATTTTTTTACCCCTGTTTACTTGTAATCTTGACCCAGAAATATATAAGTCCTTCTTATCCCCATAATTAAGATATTCATGTGATAAAAGATCATATCGGTAGGGTTTTTTTAATTTTTCTTTTTTACTTTTCAATGAATCCACTGCATAGTAATTTTGTTTCACGTAATTAATTAATTGGTCTTTTTCTTTTTTATATGAATCCAATTTAAGTGAGTCTTTTTTTCGAATCGTACAAATTCGATTTCGCCATTTTTGTGGTACTAATCGAACCCATTTGGTCTGAGATAAATTGTATTGATAATGACCCTTTAACCAGTTTTTCCATTCAATCATTCCAGACTTATCAACTTTCTTATGTCTTGATTTGGAATCAAATATTTCTCGTGTCATACAATAAGCCTTGATTTTATCCTTAATAAAAGGATAGGTTATATGATATTGAAGTAGAGATTTCAAGTGATAATTGTTAAGTAATTGGGTTTGTGATAATTTATAAAATACATATGCTTGGGACAAGGAAGATAAGTCATAATAAATTGTTGAATTATTATTATTAAGATTAGTATTAGAAAACGACTTTTTTATAGTGGAAAACAAGTTCAGTGTATTTTGATCTGTTTCATCAATTCCTTCTTGATTTGTTTCATCGTTGTAAATAGATTTATTGATAATTTTTTTTGTTGATTCAACGAAAAGTTGTAAATTTATTCTGGGAATATGAATCATGCACAGCATGATATCTATAGATATATTTTCAATGAAAGATTTCATAAAATAATGTGATTTACGTATTAATCGGATATTTTGTCTTTTGAATACCTGTCCAATATGTTTCTTTGATTCCGCTCTTTGATCATCACAAGTTAGAACTACTTTTTTCTTGTCTTTTGTGATTTCTTCTATTTGATTCCTGATTGTGATTGTTCTATCCGAAAGATCGTTCATTTTTTTTTCTATGAGTGAATAATTTGTCCAATTCATAGATTGGATTTGAATGGTCGATTCACGAATCATCGTATTATTGATTTTTGAATCTTTTCTATTCTCAGCCGGTTCAAATAGTTTCACCTTGCTCAATTCAAATCCTAAAATTGGGTTTACTTTTTCAACTTCCTTCATTATTTGTTTTAAAATAGGAACTATTTTGGTGATCCATCTTGTTTTTTCTTTTGCAACTTTTAGAAGTATAAAAATTTTTTTTTTTGCTTTTCTGATTTTTTTTTCAAGTTCTTTATAAATAGGTTCAAAAAAGGAAGGTCTTTTTCGGGGACTTCCAAAAGGGAGTTCCGTTTCCATTCCCCAAACTGTTAAAAAACAAAAATTCTCTTTTTTTCCTTTTTTTTTAATTTGATCTGTAGGATGAGATCGTATTTTTGATCTTCGCCAAGGTTTCAGGGAGAAAGGAAATAGAATCTTTATCTGAATACCGTCTGTTAACCAATCTTTGGGAAATTCTGTTTCTGATAATTGAACACCATTATAGGTGCATTTAACATGCATTTCTCTATTCCAGTCTTTCAAATCCTCATACCATTCGGGGAATTGGAATAATAACATACGGCCCATATTTTTAGCTATTATCAATGAAGGTATTACAATGTATTTTCTAAGAAAAGATTGGGTTACTAACATTAAACCTCTTATTGTTTGAGCAAATATAATGCTATCCCAAGTTTCTGATATTGCTATCCGTTCATTTTCCTCTTTTTTCTCCTCGTTTTTTTTCTCCCTTTCTCTTGTCTCTTCCTCTTCAAAATATGAAATTTCCAATTCTGGTTCTCTCTCGACCGAATCCCTAAAAATTAGATTCATCATTTCATAGATATCAAAAGAAGAAAAAAAAAATGTTTTGTCTATTCGATCTAAGAAAAGTGGGGAATGCGCATTTGCTTGAAACATTTCCCAAATAACTGTTTTACGTCTTTGAGCACGCATGGATCCTTTTATTATATCCCGACGATAATCAGATTGTTGCGAGTAACGTATCAAAGCCACCTCTTCCGCTTGATCACTAGTATCTGGATTAATATTATTTGTAGTAGCAATAGAATTGGTATTCTGATCATTATCAGTATAAATTACTACGCGTTTGGCTTTTCTTGAACGAATTTCTGGATCTTCTATGGGTTCTTCCTCATTTTCTTCCTCCTCTTCCTCCAAATCATCACTCAATTTGTACGACCATCGAGAAACCTTTTTACTGATTTCGTCTATTAAAATCGATTTTTTTCTAGTTGTTTGATCATTTGGATCAGTTGTAATTACATCGAATAGAAATTTCAAAGATTTTGCTCGAGTTTCGAACTCCATTCTTGTTTCTTCTGTCAATAAAGAATATTTTTGCAAATTAAAACTGGGTGTGGATTCAAAACGAAATTCATTGATTGAAGATAAGGATTTATCAATAGAATTCAGTAATGATTCCCTATCAAGCGGATTCTTTTGATCTGCCAATTTTATAGAAAAATTGGAATTATTAGTAAGTAGTCCATAAATCTTATTTATCCAATGGATTTCCATGGGATTTTCCGGATCTGTAGAAGGGATTAAACCATTTATGGTTGTATGTGAATACAATTTTTTTATTGTTCCACGATATGGTCCATTCAAAAAGGGGTCATACGTTTTGGGCAAGTATTCGTGTTCATTTTCATCATTGCATAATCTGGTCCTTTTTTCGAGCATATCTCGATCAAGAAATTCCTTTTCTTTTTCTAGAGCTTTTGTTCGACTTATCAATTCATTACTCAAGTTGTCCTTTTTTTGTTCATTGGTATAAACCCAATAATCATACTGGTCATCATGGGATAATTTTTCTGGTGTATACAAAGACATTTTTTTGTCTATCAGTTCCGAAAAAGTAGATAAACTAGGTGGATATGTAAAAGATATGGTTTGTTTTCCATC